GATTATATAGAGTGTGGCGATTCGAATATTCTAATGAACGATTCATGAATATGGATGACGAATCAAAAAATTCTATACAATTCTGAAAAACGGAAAGATCCCGCGAGTCTAATCATACCATTCCATTATATTGACAATTTCAAAAAACTGTTCATACTATGATCATAGTATGCGGGCGGTTGGGCAAGTCGGCCCCCATCGTCTAGTGGTTTAGGACATCTCTCTTTCAAGGAGGCAGCGGGGATTCGAATTCCCCTGGGGGTAGGGTACTACGAAAGGAAGTTGATCATGGATTACCAATAAGCCTAAAGTGGATTCTTCCTGGGTCGATGCCCGAGCGGTTAATGGGGACGGACTGTAAATTCGTTGGCAATATGTCTACGCTGGTTCAAATCCAGCTCGGCCCAATAATTCGCCAATCTACCATGAGATGGTATAACCCCCTTGTCCTTCCGAAATACCCCATACGAAATACGAAGATAAAAAAAAGAATCCAATTTTCTGGTAGATCCCTTATTTCCCTGGGATTGTAGTTCAATTGGTCAGAGCACCGCCCTGTCAAGGCGGAAGCTGCGGGTTCGAGCCCCGTCAGTCCCGACAAATACATCCATTAATTTCTCCCTTTCTATGAAAGGATGTCAGGGGGCAGAATTCCATTTCCAAAACAAAGGGGCTTTTTTTCTTTCCTATTTTTCCATTTTTTTGGAAGGTCCCATCGAAGAAATAACAAACCCTAAACATAGTGATATTAGATCTTTTATACCGGCCTCATCTTTATCAAACTTCTTTGTCTTCGTCTTCCAAAAAATCACAAGGAGTTTAGAACTTAACTCTTTTTTTTCCATTTCACTTTTCTTGTTTGTTTGGGTTTGTAACTATGTGACTAATCGAAGTGGAAGGGCAATCTGATGATACTTCATCAGATGATTGTACAAGGAAGACGTAAGGTACGTTATAGAAAAAAGAAGGGAAACAAATGATAAATAAAGGAATTTTGGATTGATTGGGTCAGGAATCAAAGTTTGGATTCGGTATGGATAAAAGAACTTCCTATGTTATACTATTCAAGTCTCGACGGCGAATTGATTTGATAGCTCAGATATTGTTATTCATGATATTGATTCGATTCAAGATCGTCGAGAGGTAATTCATTCATTGAATTTACAGGCGAAAGGTTTATCATCTCTATGGGATTAAATCCCGAGTTATTGCGAAGTAAAAAAACCGATGAGATTATGGAAGTAAATATTCTTGCATTTATTGCTACTGCACTATTCATTCTAGTTCCTACCGCTTTTCTACTTATCATTTACGTAAAAACAGTCAGTCAAAATGATTAATTCCAATGAATTTTCAAATTGAATTGAATGAAACTTTCCTTCTGAGTTCTTATCAAAAATGGACGAAGTAAAATGAAAAGGATTCCAATTTCGCGTCTTAAATGAAATGAGCGGACTATAATCGGCAGTATTTTATGAATTCGATAGTATGGTAAGAAAGATTCATCTATTTCTTTCTTACCATACTATCTATCTCTTAGTCTAGAAAGTTCTACTCTAGAATAAAGATAGAGGCTTCATTTTATATAGATCAATCTACAATATTCTCTTCATATATGTGTATATCAATTCCCTATATTGTATGGAATTGACATAGCACCCAATTCAATTTATTTGCTACATCTACTTGTTCCGATCAATCTGAAATAATCGTCTTAACTCTTATCTTATGATTCTAATTATGATTCGAATTACTAGATTTTTTATGATTTCCAATCTGAATATCGGTAGTTATGGAAAGAATCAATGATTGAAAAACGATATGGGCATATAGGTTACTAAAATCGCGTAGTAATCTTTTTTTTAGTATTCGGAAGAAATAATTGATTTAACTATTGACAGGAGGCCCACGGGCACTTCTTCGGATTTCGAAAAGGAAGAGTAAACCTCACCGATTTTTAACGCCCGAACCATGATATGAAATAAGTCGATAAAGCAAAAATCTCCTTTCTAAAATTAGAAACCCAGCGGTAAATGCGCAATATGTGACTCGCCCGAGGCAAGATCTTATTATTGCATAGTCTCTCGTTAGACAACCGCTATGTCTATATCATTTCTCATAGAAAGTGCGTATACACTTAGCAAAACGGCTTCTTGTAAAGAGGGATCAAAAAAAGGTCCGGTCTTCCTCAGTATCCATCTAATCTATAAGGATCGTAAGAGCCCCTTAATTGAATTGAAATAGAAAATTTCAGAAGAATTAGATTGGAAAAAATTTCCAATCATCTGGATCCCTTTCCTTTCGAAATACAAACATGGGAATCATTGAAATATTTCTTTGATTGAAAGAGTATGATTCCTATCATACATTACTCCATTGGACTCCAATGGAATTGGAAATTCAGATATTTTGATTTTAAATAGTTCAAAACGCGTTGCGGAACGATCTATAAAACAATTGATACAGTTTGATTCCTCAACTCAATTATTAGTACTTCTAA